CAATGTAATTTTTTCCTTCCTTTTTTTTTTTTTTGTCTGAATACTCAGTTAAGACCATTCCAACGCTCCCTTTCGCCATGCATAAACTGAACCCACAATTGGGATAAGCACGAAAATTAAAGCTTCGATAAATACAGATACACCCAATACATCGAAACTCATTGCCCATGGATAAAGAAAGACCGTTTCAACATCAAAAACAACAAAAACTAGAGCAAACATGTAATAGCGGATTCGGAATTGTAACCAAGCGTCCCCCATAGGTTCTATGCCCGATTCATAACTAGAGAGCTTCTCTGGTCCTTTACTAACCGGGGCTAAAACTCCTGAAATTACAAATGCCAAGATAGGAATAACGCTTGATATTATTAGAAATGCCCATAAAATATCATATTCGTGAAGCAGAAACATAAATGTACTCCTATTAATGTGGAATATGCTTAATTATTCGAGTTGGCATTGTCAATTCATCCAGAACTTGTTTTCCTAGGTGAAACAAGAATTTATTTTAATCAAATCAAAGTGTATAGTTCAGAGTTTGTTTGCTGCGTGGCATGTCTTGTTTAGAGATTCATCCAACGCGGAATCGGGATTCCGTTTTTGATTTCGATTCTATTTAGATATGGTGTAGAAATAAGGCGTTCTTACACAAACAAAACTCTCTCACTTTGTCTCGCTTTCTCTATTCTTTATAAAAAAATAGATATAAGATTCAAAAATATTAAATAAAAAAATTCTAAATAATAAAAGTAATTTAATTAAATACTAAAATATACTAATCTAACCTAATAGAATATTCTATTACTAATGTATTCTAATGAATAGTAATACTATAACTATGTTTCATAATTCTGAAACGTAATACTATGTTTTTGTTTTTTTCTTGATATTTCCTTATATTTATTTCTTTGTATTTTATATTTAGAAATATATATTTCTTATATAAATTATATGTAAATATATAATTTATGTAATGTATAAATAATAAAATGAAATAAGATAATGAAATATTATCAAAAAAAAATATCAAACATAACATAGTTATTATCAAAACCAATAATTTTTGGGGGGTAAAAAATGTCTAGGGATTTCTAACATATTCGAAGTATTCTTTTCATTAAAATCCAGGTAAAGGATCGTCGTTGTTTCTATTGATTTTATACAAATACGAATACGTAAACACAATCTAATGCATCGAACGATTATATTTTCTTTCTTTTTCTTGTCCTAGATTTGACACATACTGATCTGATTAGATCCATTGGAATGAATTATTGTTTTTATTTTCAAGTACCTATGTATTTACATGAATATGTGGTAATGCTTTCATTTCATTTCTATGAAACAACCAATGGTCTGGCCTGTCCAGTCTATAAACAAGTACTAATGAGGAAATGAAAACTATACTAAACAAAAATAGAATGTCTATACAAAAATAGACAAATAGAATGTATTAGGGCTATACGGACTCGAACCGTAGACCTTCTCGGTAAAACAGATCAAACTGATTATTATCGAAATGATTCGAACTGTTTCAAAGACCCAACATGCATTTTGTTTGTTGCATTGGGCTCTTTCATCAACTGATGTAAAGATCAGTTAGTCCACCATATTTTTTCTTTACAGGAAGATAATGAGCTGGCTCCATGTGCTCTGATTCATTATTTGTATTCAGATCTAGTAGCAATACCAAAGTGTTTCAAAGAAGGGTTACCTTGACTTAGGTCTGCCTTCGGCTTAGATCAACCTAAGTTAAATGGAGTCTCTATCGTTCCGCTGCAAGAGTCAAATATGAGACTTCATACACCTTAAAGTTCATAGGATGAAAGGAGGTTTTTTTGAAGCCCTTATACTCATTATGCCTAGCATTGAATGGGCTGGGTATTTACCTTATCAACTATCAAATCAATGACGGGTTCTATTTGATTTGGCACCTAAATTCGCACCAAAATCGGACCGAACCAAATATTTGTCAGGCTATTGTTCTCTCGAATCTATGGAGTAAGACATTGATTTTTCAATAAGATCAACTATGTTCATTGCATAATAAGCTCCCTTGAAAAGCATTGGCGCACGTGTAAACGAGGTGCTCTACCTAACTGAGCTATAGCCCTTGTCATAGATATCTTAACATATAGATAATTTCTTGTCAAGATGGATATTCCCTAATCTCACATGATAACTCTTTGATCCGTTTACTGTTAACAGATTGGTATTGCTTAGAAATAATATTCTATCTATAATCCCCGAGGTGATGGGTCTTCTTTTGCGGTGATAAATTACCTACTTAACTCAGTGGTTAGAGTATTGCTTTCATACGGCAGGAGTCATTGGTTCAAATCCAATAGTAGGTAGAACTTATTAGATACCGGAGTCAATGCAATGGTATCTAATAAGTTTTTCTACCCATCCTCTTTTTTTCGTTGTATCAGATTAGACTTGATTGTCTTCAATTGGCAGAATCTAAATGTGGTGTATAATAAAGAACTTCTAAAAAACTTCTTTTGATTATTTTGATGTATTGACTAGTAGGAAATAACATTGACAGCCTCTACTCGTGTCCTAGCTCGTCTGAGAGCTAGATTCGCTTCAATCACTTGTCTCTTACCCTCAGCTCTACTCAAGTTAGCTTCAGCTATTTTAAGAGTTTGTTGAGCTTCTTGCGGATCAATGTCAGTACTCATCTCCGCATCATTTCCTAAAATGGTGATCTCATTATTCCCTATTCTAGCAAAACCACCCATCAGAGCCACCGTTAACCATTGGTCGTTGAGGCGTATTCTCAAAAGACCTATATCTACAGCCGTGGCAATAGGGGCGTGGTTTGGTAATACACCAATTTGGCCACTATTTGTAGATAAAATGATTTCTTTCACTTCTGAATCCCAAATAATTCGATTAGGAGTCAGTACACAAAGATTTAAGGTCATTTCTTCAAATTGCTCTCCACTTCTAAGTTCATAGCTTTCGCGGTAGCTTCATCGATGTTACCCACCAAATAAAAAGCCTGCTCGGGCAGACCATCTAATTCTCCGGAAAGGATCAGTTGAAACCCCCTAATTGTTTCTGCAAGACCAACATATTTTCCTGGAGAACCAGTAAATACTTCTGCCACGAAGAAGGGTTGTGATAAGAAACGCTCAATTTTTCGTGCTCTTGCTACAGTTAAACGATCCTCCTCGGATAATTCATCCAACCCAAGAATAGCTATAATGTCCTGAAGTTCTTTGTAACGTTGTGAAGTTTGCTTAACTCTTTGCGCAGTTTCATAATGTTCCTCGCCAACGATCCGAGGTTGTAACATAGTTGACGTTGAATCTAAAGGATCTACTGCTGGATAAATACCCTTGGCAGCTAATCCTCTTGATAGTACGGTAGTAGCATCTAAATGTGCAAATGTAGTGGCAGGAGCAGGGTCTGTCAAATCGTCCGCAGGTACATAAACTGCTTGGATCGAAGTTATAGATCCCTCTTTGGTAGAAGTAATTCTTTCTTGCAAAGAACCCATTTCTGTACTAAGGGTAGGTTGATAACCCACTGCAGAAGGCATTCTCCCTAATAATGCGGATACTTCTGATCCTGCTTGGACAAAACGAAAGATATTGTCGATGAATAGAAGCACATCTTGTTCATTAACATCCCGGAAATATTCTGCCATAGTTAGGGCAGTCAAACCAACTCTCATACGAGCTCCCGGCGGTTCATTCATTTGACCATAGACTAAAGCTACTTTTGATTCTGCAAGATTTTTTTCATTAATTACTCCGGATTCTTTCATTTCCATGTAAAGATCATTTCCTTCACGAGTACGTTCTCCTACTCCGCCAAATACGGATACGCCTCCATGAGCTTTGGCAATGTTGTTGATCAATTCCATGATGAGTACTGTTTTACCTACTCCAGCTCCCCCAAATAGTCCGATTTTTCCTCCACGGCGATAAGGAGCTAAAAGATCTACCACCTTAATACCTGTTTCAAAGATTGATAATTTCGTATCTAACTGTATAAAGGCAGGCGCAGATCTATGAATAGGAGATGTTGTGCGAGTATCTACAGGACCTAAATTATCAACAGGCTCTCCAAGAACGTTGAAGATTCGCCCGAGAGTAGCTCCGCCGACTGGAACACTTAGAGGAGCTCCCGTGTCAATCACTTCCATTCCTCTCATCAGCCCATCTGTAGCACTCATAGCTACAGCTCTAACTCGATTATTTCCTAATAATTGTTGTACCTCGCAAGTCACATTAATTTGCTGACTGACAGTATCTCGACCCTTAACTACCAAAGCGTTATAAATATTAGGCATTTTGCCCGGGGGAAAAACGACATCCAGTACTGGGCCAATAATTTGAGCGATACGCCCTAGTTTTTTTTCTTCAAGTGTGGAAACCGCAGGGCTAGAAGTAGTAGGATTGATTCTCATAATTATAATAAAGTGAAATATGTCGAAATCCTTTTTGGAATAATACCAAATTGAAAATAAATGTCCGATAGCAAGTTGATCAGTTAATTCAATAAGAGATAAATGGGAGATAGCACTCGATTTAGTTGGTACCACCCAACCGAATCCGATTCAATCGTTTACTCATTCAATGAGTAAATTTTCAAGTTCAGCCAATCCTTTTTTTTTCAAAAAAAATTGCAAGTAAATGAAATCGTGAATAAATGTGTTTCATTTCTCTATCATTATAGAAAAAAAGATCCATATTATATTACTTATGGAATTCGAACCCGAACTCGATTTATGATTCATTATTTCGATCTTATTGGCCTTTGTTCTTTATTTTTTATTTTTCATATAGATTTCCGTCTTTATATTATACCCTTTCGTAGATGAATTATGCTTATTTTCACATCTAGGATTTACATATACAACATATATTACTGTCAAGAGGGAATTTTTCTCAGTATTTAGATATTTAGATTCAAAATAAGAAAGGGATCAATTCAATTATAAACCCGCAAAACAAAGATTAGGATTGGGTTGGGTTGCGCTATAT